ATGGGGGGAGTCCTATGCATTTTGGATGGCTTACTTAATAATACTTAAAATTCAAAATCGAATTAATAATCGAGATTCCTTGCCGATACTTTAATAAAAAAGAAATGCATTTAATGAATAGCATAAGATTCATTGAGTTCTCTTCGCACTTCTTTGTCAAAGTGTAGAATGAAAAAGCTAATGAATCTTAAACCCATTGATAAAAGAAAAAAGAGGATAAATACTATGGTTGGGGAATAAAAGAGGGTTTGTTGGGGATAGAGGGACTTGAACCCTCACAACTTATAAAGTCGACGGATTTTCCTTTTACTAGAAATTTCATTGTTGTCAGTATTGACATGTAGAATGGGACTCTCTCTTTATCCTCGTCCGATTAATCTCCACTTTTTAAAAGATCTCAAAAACAATGAATGAAGGATTTGATTACTCAATGTTCGAGTAGAATGGATTCAGAATTTTCTATTTCATAATAATTCTGAATTTCATTTTCAAAAATAAATAAAGAACCTATATTATGATATTATGATATAGGATTCTGTGATTAATCCTTTGGTTTGCTATGCCAGTATCCATACGTGTGTATTAGATCTATAAAGCCCTTCTTTCTCTAATTTAGAGGGAGTTTCCCTACTAACACAACGTAATTACCTCGATTCGTTAGAACAGCTTCCATTGAGTCTCTGCACCTATCCTTTTCCTTTGGGTTCTAGTTTGAGAACCGCTTGTTTATCAAAAGTGGGATTTGGCTCAGGATTGCCCATTTTTAATTCCAGGGTTTCTCTGAATTTGGAAGTTACCACTTAGCAGGTTTCCATACCAAGGCTCAATACAATCAAGTCCGTAGCGTCTACCGATTTCGCCATATCCCCATTTTCCTTTTCTTTGAAACTAGGATTCCTTGTGTAATTTCATTTATCTCTTAGTTTTTTTGAATCATTGAATTCATTATTCGACGTAGTCTAGCAGCTCATCTCTATTTGATAGACCCCACTTATTGCAATTCTGAATTGCATTGATTCTATCGTTGATATATTTCCAATTCAATCGGAATCAATATATTCCAAAGTTTTTCTCCCCCCCCCCCCCCTTTTTTTATAGTATTCTAAATCATACTATAACGCTTGATATTCATTCTTTTTTTTTTCTAAGCAGAACTTCCAATGTGGAACTAGTTAATAACTAAGATTAATAATTAAGATCTTACATTTTACAGATTTCCTATATATATTCCTATTTGTTACACTATTTCTGTTATGTAAGCCCGCTTAGCTCAGAGGTTAGAGCATCGCATTTGTAATGCGAGGGTCATCGGTTCAAATCCGATAGTCGGCTTTTTTCTCTGTCGATGTTCCATGAACAAAAATCTCTCTTTTCCTCCGAATTAAATGGAGAATCCAGAGTCTATTATGTTGTTCTACCTTACAATTTTGCTAGATACAAAACATTAAAATATATAATATATATACAAAAAGTCCAGATGTTGATGAAATTACGTTTTTTGTGGTACTGTGGTACTTTAGTAGATTTTACTCTGTTTATCCTTTAGTTTAATTCAGTTTTAATTTCGATGTATTCTGTAATGTAAATACAATGAAATTTATTGTGTAAAATGAAATTTCAATAAAATAAAAAAGGAGTCTTCATGTCCCGTTATAGAGGACCTCGTTTAAAAAAAATACGCCGTCTGGGAGCTTTACCAGGACTCACTAGAAAAACACCTAAATCCGGAAGTAATCTGAAAAAGAAATTCCATTCTGGGAAAAAAGAGCAATATCGTATTCGTCTTGAAGAAAAACAGAAATTGCGTTTTCATTATGGTCTGACAGAACGACAATTACTTAGATATGTACATATGGCCGGAAAAGCAAAAAGGTCAACAGGTCAGGTTTTACTACAATTACTCGAAATGCGTTTGGATAATATCGTTTTTCGATTGGGTATGGCTTCAACCATTCCTGGGGCCCGGCAATTAGTTAACCATAGACATATTTTAGTTAATGATCGTATAGTTGATATACCAAGTTTTCGTTGCAAACCCCGAGATATTATTACTACGAAGGATAACCAAAGATCAAAACGCCTCGTTCAAAATTCTATTGCTTCATCCGATCAGGGCAAATTGCCAAAGCATTTGACGGTTGACACATTGCAATATAAGGGACAAGTACAAAAAATCCTAGATAGGAAATGGGTCGGTCTCAAAATAAATGAGTTGTTAGTTGTAGAATATTACTCTCGTCAGACTTGAACTTAACGAAAAAAGGAAAGGTTCATAAAAATTTTTCCCCTTTCCCCGAACTAAATCGCCCTAAGGCTCTTAATTCGTATTTTCCCATTCACCTAGTAGAAATAGATTCACCTTAGAATCCTTTTTCTTTTTTGTTATTTAGTCTATGTGTATTTTACATACCGCAGCAATTTGCTATAGAGAATTTCTATTAAATAAAGATATTATTGCTGCAATAAATTGTTATTTGATTTGATACATTGTGATCGGTAACGTTGATGAATTAAGAGAAACGGAAAGAGAGGGATTCGAACCCTCGGTAAACAAAAGTCTACATAGCAGTTCCAATGCTACGCCTTGAACCGCTCGGCCATCTCTCCTACATAATCTTATTATGGAAAAAAACTGAGTGAATAGCGAGTTTTCGTATCCCTGAAGTACAGGTTACAGCTACAACCGCTGGGGGATTCCATGGCTCTATTGGAAAAATTTCTTTTCATCTAAGTGGAAGGATCCAGGATTTTTTTACTAGGAATTACGCTCCAAAAAAAGTTTTTCTTTGGGGAGAAAACCTAAATAAAAAGAGAATGGAACAATTCTTCTTATTCCATAAGAAAATAAAGGAACCCCTTAATTCTATTTGCATAAGGTACGTTATGCTGTACAATCTAAATAAAAAAAGGGGTACGCGATAATTAATGACTTTGAAAACGCGAAATAGCTGATGAGAGAAGTTGTTGTTGAGAAATAGGAAAGTGGAATTAAATCCAATCTTAGTCAAATATTTCATATCTCTTCTTATCCAAACAGAAGGAAAAGGAGACAATTCAATTTTAGTTGAGCGGAAAATCCATACCTCTCTTATCCATTTAGAGCATATGGATCGATTTATACGAATCGAATGTTTTGTTTTTATGTTATTTTGTGATAGAATGAAAAGAATTCTATATAGAATGGATTGGGAATTATGCCTAGATCCCGTATAAATGGAAATTTCATTGATAAGACCTCCTCGATTGTAGCCAATATTTTATTGCAAATAATTCCGACAACTTCAGGGGAAAAACGGGCATTTACTTATTATAGAGATGGTGCGATTTGAGTCTTTTTTTTGTTTGTTTTTTTTAGCCCTACCCACATCTCAGTCTTACGAGAAAGAGAGGGGTTTCACGTAGAGAGAACAAAATTAGTAAAGGAAACCCACGCTTGGGGAAGGTGAGGTGTGAACTAACAATTCCTTCTGTCGTGTATCCTCGATTGATGTGGCTTCAAATGCTTCAATTGTAGATTTGAGTATTGAGCGAAAGGTTACACCTACAGGATGGGTTCCATATTACAGGCCAATCCTACTCTACTAGTACCAATAGGCAGCATAAGGGAGAAAAGCACTACACCTCGAAATAGGAATCAACAAGAGAAAAACTTTGTTAGAAATTAGCCCTTTCCTGATCGGTATCAGGGTTGGGAAGAATGGTTGGGATAACAAACAACCATCAGGTTTGTACTTTGGATACCCTTATAACCATCAAAGGTCGTTGAAGTGGCTAATTCCTATAAATAGGAGGCGTTGAGAACAAAGAAATTCTTGGAGCTATCGTTTTCCTCTAGCATTAATAGAATTTATTGGTGTTAAGAAAAACCTCTTGAGGGAAGGTTGGCTAGAGATTTCTTGGAAAAATACCAGCCCCTTTCGGTCCATAATGAGATGGGACTAATTCGATTTTCATTCTATAGATTTTTCGCTTAGTATTATGTAAAGAAGGGAGGAGCCGTATGAGATGAAAACCTCATGTACGGTTTTGAAACGGAGATTTTTTGAATAGAATGAACGACCGTAACGGATGTTGGCTCAATCCGAAGGAAATTATGCGGAAGCTTTGCAGAATTATTATGAAGCTACGCGACTAGAAATTGATCCCTATGATCGAAGTTATATACTATATAACATAGGCCTTATACACACAAGCAATGGAGAGCATACAAAGGCCTTGGAATATTATTTCCGGGCGCTAGAACGAAACCCCTTCTTACCACAAGCTTTTAATAATATGGCCGTGATCTGTCATTACGTGCGACTATCTCCACTATAGAAAGAAGAAAAAAAAGATGAAATTTTCTAGTAAATACTAGAAAAAGGGCTTTCTACATAGGGATCGTCAAAACAACGATTTTGCCCTATCAGCTGTAGGAAGGAAGGACACTTCATGAGAATCCAAATAGGAATAAAGTAGAGCCTATACTACTACTCTATGGATAAAGTCTCAAATTGATAGAGAAAGCACCGTAAAGATCAATTAGTGAGCGACTAGGTCGATACAACTAAAAAAAACTGCTTAATTATACCATAATATGGGGCACAATTTAGGAATCCACTTATGTAATACAGTCGATCCACTAAGGGATTAAGCAGCGGTGTAGTATCAGATCCCAAAGATAGTAAGTTCTTTTTTCTTCCTTATGAGAAAAAGTCTTTTTCAAGGATTCTATAGAAATTTCATATATGAAAGAAACGAAACCGAGATAGTTACCTTTCAGAAAATTCGAACGAAGGATATAGGTCTATCTATGCTTCATTCTTCTGAAGGTGGGAGAAAAGATCAAACTGATTATTGATCAAAATTAGGGTTTGAAACTTAGGTAATTAACTTCTTCTGCTTAACCCAAGAAGAAATTGGATCGATTTTTGAGAAATCGAATTCAGTTAAGATAGGGGAAATAAAGATAGGAATTTCTGAGCCGTATGAGGTAGGAAACTCTCAAGTACGGTTCTAGGGGAAGGAAATGCCTATTCCGACCGAGGAGAACAGGCCATTCTACAGGGTGATTCGGAAATTGCGGAAGCTTGGTTTGATCAAGCTGCTGAGTATTGGAAACAAGCTATAGGGCTTACTCCGGGAAATTATATTGAAGCACAGAACTGGTTGAAGATTACGAAGCGCTTTGAATTTGAATAAGGGCACTCTACTTTTTCGGAAAAAAGGTGATTTGGTTGTTGATCTATTAATCAAATAATTTAGGGGGGAAGATCGAATCAAGAATTTCATTATATCCTTTTCTTCTACCTTCGATTTTATATCAAATTTCATAAGGATAAACAATAGGGATGGGCTCTAGAACAGAAGAGAATAAAGCAAATAAAAGGGGTCATTCCTGCCTAATATATATATCAGGGTGGTCTTATTCCAAATTCTAATGAGTTATCTTGGAATTTGGAATCGAATAAAAAATCTATATTATGCTCACTCAAGGAAAGTAGATGTAGATAGGGACTTATACTCTAAAAAAAATACACTAGCTTCTTAAAAAAATTTATTACGTCGGGAAATAATTTTCCCGGATAACCGTTGTCCGTTAGGCACCTAATTCTTATGTCATAATAGATCCGAACACTTGCCTCGGATTGACTTCAATATATAATTGCTCCAGTGAATAACTAAAAAAAAATAGAAGGACGGTAGATAGTAAAGAAAAAGGCTAACCATAATATCTATCTTTCAAAGATTCACTAAAAAGACAGTTGGCAGGTCTCTTTGTATGTCTTGTCCGGAAAGAGGAGGACTTAATGATTATTCGTTCACCGGAATCAGAAGTTAAAATTGTTGTGGATAGGGATCCTGTAAAAACATCTTTTGAGGAATGGGCCAGACCCGGGCATTTCTCAAAAACATTAGCTAAGGGCCCTGATACTACCACTTGGATCTGGAACCTACATGCTGATGCTCACGATTTCGATAGTCATACTGGTGATTTGGAGGAGATCTCTCGAAAAATCTTTAGTGCTCATTTTGGCCAACTCTCCATTATCTTTCTTTGGTTGAGTGGCATGTACTTCCACGGTGCCCGTTTTTCCAATTATGAAGCATGGCTAAGCGATCCTACTCACATTGGACCTAGTGCTCAGGTAGTTTGGCCAATAGTAGGGCAAGAAATTTTGAATGGTGATGTAGGTGGGGGTTTCCGAGGAATCCAAATAACCTCCGGGTTTTTTCAGATTTGGCGAGCTTCTGGAATAACTAGTGAATTACAACTGTATTGTACCGCAATCGGTGCATTGATTTTTGCAGCGTTAATGCTTTTTGCGGGTTGGTTCCATTATCACAAAGCCGCTCCCAAATTGGCCTGGTTCCAAGATGTAGAATCCATGTTGAATCACCACTTAGCGGGGTTATTAGGACTTGGGTCTCTTTCTTGGGCGGGACACCAAATTCATGTATCTTTACCGATTAACCAATTTCTCGACGCTGGGGTTGATCCTAAGGAGATACCACTTCCTCATGAATTTATCTTGAATCGTGACCTTTTGGCTCAACTTTATCCTAGTTTTGCCGAAGGGGCAACTCCTTTTTTCACCTTGAATTGGTCCAAATACGCGGAATTTCTTAGTTTTCGCGGAGGATTAGATCCAATAACCGGGGGCCTATGGTTGAGCGATATTGCGCACCATCATTTAGCTATTGCTATTCTTTTCTTGATCGCGGGTCATATGTATAAGACCAACTGGGGTATTGGTCATGGACTTAAAGATATTTTGGAGGCTCATAAGGGCCCATTTACAGGACAAGGCCATAAGGGTCTCTATGAAATCCTAACAACATCATGGCATGCTCAATTATCTCTTAACCTCGCTATGTTAGGCTCTACAACTATTGTTGTAGCTCATCATATGTACTCTATGCCCCCCTATCCATACCTAGCTACTGACTATGGTACACAACTTTCCTTGTTCACACACCACATGTGGATTGGCGGGTTTCTAATAGTTGGTGCTGCTGCACATGCAGCCATTTTTATGGTAAGAGACTATGATCCAACTACTCGGTACAACGATCTATTAGATCGCGTCCTTAGACACCGCGATGCAATCATATCGCACCTTAACTGGGTATGTATATTTCTTGGTTTTCACAGTTTTGGCTTGTACATTCATAATGATACCATGAGTGCTTTAGGCCGTCCCCAAGATATGTTTTCGGATACTGCCATACAATTACAACCCATCTTGGCTCAATGGGTACAAAATATCCATGCTAACGCACCTGGCGTAACAGCTCCTGGTGCAACAACAAGTACCAGCTTAACGTGGGGAGGTGGCGAGTTAGTCGCTGTAGGCGGCAAAGTCGCTTTGCTACCTATTCCATTAGGAACCGCAGATTTTTTAGTCCACCATATTCACGCATTTACCATCCATGTGACTGTATTAATACTTTTAAAAGGCGTTTTATTTGCTCGCAGTTCTCGTTTGATACCTGATAAAGCAAATCTCGGTTTTCGCT